TCAAAAAGGGGGGTTCCTCCTTTTATCGTTGTATGTGAAAGACATGTATTCTTCAAAATAGATCGTTCTTTTTAGTTATTATCTATACTTATTTCGTGTATGTGGATAATTTTTTTAATATACTCTTTTTAATATACATTGTTTTTTTACTTTAACATATAAATATATAATAAACATACAAATATATATAATACAAATATATTTATATATACATGTATATGTGATATATATATATCACATATACGTATGCGCGCACATCACACATCACATATATAAATGACATGAGGGAAAAAAAATGGAAGAAAATAAGGGAAAATAAAAATTGATTAAGTCCAGAGTGCTATGTCCATAATTCAAAGTAAGGAGTATCATAAGATTTCTGATAAACATAAGTTTTTTTTATTGGGTTTCAATCCAATCAATCAGTTACACAACAAGTTAGGTAATTACTCCCTTCCCAAAATGAACTAGAATACCTAGGTATTTTTTTTAATTCGAATATAGATACTATGATCCATATTTGAATAAAAAAAGTACTCTTTTTTTGGTCTAACTCTTTTTCCTTACTATATATAGTATACTATATAATATATTTATTATACTATTATAGTATAATAAATATGTTTATTAATCACAAAAAAAAATCAGAATAATTAAGAATCTCAATATTTGACTTTTTTTCATATCTTTTTTTTTTTTCTTTTATTATTGTTCCTTTCTAAAAGGATAAAAAAGATAAGAATTGGTGAATCGAGAACAATTTGTAATTATAAGAAAAAAGAGTTTCTTTTCTTATGGAACATACATATCAATATGCGTGGATAATACCTTTTCTTCCACTTCCAGTTACTATGTCAATAGGATTTGGACTTCTACTTATTCCGACAGCAACAAAAAATATTCGTCGCATGTGGGCTTTTCCTAGTGTTTTACTCTTAAGTATAGCTATGGTGTTTTCAGCCAATCTGTCTATTCAACAAATAAATGGAAGTTTTATCTATCAATATCTATGGTCTTGGACCATCAATAATGATTTTTCCTTAGAGTTTGGATACTTGATCGATCCACTTACTTCTATTATGTCAATACTAATTACTACTGTTGGAATCATGGTTCTTATTTATAGTGACAAGTATATGTATCACGATCAAGGATATTTGAGATTTTTTGCTTATATGAGTTTTTTTAATACTTCTATGCTGGGATTAGTTACTAGTTCAAATTTGATACAAATTTATATTTTTTGGGAACTTGTGGGAATGTGTTCTTATTTATTAATAGGGTTTTGGTTCACACGACCAATTGCAGCAAGTGCTTGTCAAAAAGCTTTTGTAACTAATCGTGTAGGGGATTTTGGTTTATTGTTAGGAATCTTAGGTTTTTATTGGATAACAGGTAGTTTAGAATTTCGGTATTTGCTCGAAATAACTAATAACTTAATCCAAAATAATGGGGTCAATTCTTTATTTGCTACCTTGTGTGCTTCTTTATTATTCGTCGGTGCAGTTGCTAAATCCGCACAATTCCCCCTTCACGTATGGTTACCTGATGCTATGGAAGGACCCACTCCTATTTCGGCTCTTATACACGCTGCTACTATGGTAGCAGCAGGAATTTTTCTTGTAGCTCGGCTTCTTCCTCTTTTCATAGTCATACCTTATATAATGAATTTCATTTCTTTAATAGGTGTAATAACACTATTATTAGGGGCTACTTTGGCCCTTGCTCAAAGAGACATTAAAAAAAGCTTAGCCTATTCCACAATGTCTCAATTGGGTTATATTATGTTAGCTCTAGGTATAGGTTCTTATCGAGCTGCTTTATTCCATTTGATCACTCATGCCTATTCAAAAGCTTTATTGTTTTTGGGATCCGGATCTATTATTCATTCAATGGAACCTATTGTTGGATATTCACCAGATAAAAGTCAGAATATGGTTCTTATGGGTGGTTTAACAAGATATGTTCCAATTACAAGAACTACTTTTTTATTGGGTACACTTTCTCTTTGTGGTATTCCACCTCTTGCTTGTTTTTGGTCCAAAGATGACATTCTTAATGATAGTTGGTTGTATTCACCAATTTTCGCAGTAATAGCTTATTTCACAGCAGGATTAACCGCATTTTATATGTTTCGGGTATATTTACTTACCTTTGATGGGTATTTCCGCGTTCATTTTCAAAATTACAGTAGCACAAAAAATGGTTCCTTCTATTCCATATCTCTATGGGGAAAAGGAACTCCAAGAGGAGTCAATCCAAATTTACTTTTATCAACAATGAATAAAAAGGTTTCTTTTTTTGCAAAAGAAAGATCAAAAATTGATAATAATGTAAGAAATAGGATACGATACTTTAGTACTTACTTTGGAAATAAATACACTTCCATGTATCCTCACGAATCGGACAATACTATGCTATTTCCTCTTCTTGTATTAGTACTATTTACTTTGTTGGTTGGATCAATAGGAATTTCTTTTGATCAAGGAGTAATAGATTTTGATATATTATCGAAGTGGTTAACCCCATCAACAAATCTTTTACATTCAAGTTCTAATTATTCTGTAAATTTGAATGAATTTTTTACAAATGCAATTTTTTCGGTAAGTATAGCAATTTTCGGACTATTCATAGCATATATTTTATATGGATCCGCTTATTCATTTTTCCAGAATTTGGATTTAATCAATTCATTTTTAAAAGGGGGTCCTAAAAGAATTCTTGTGGA